GAGAGGCAGTTTCAGTTTGGCAAGTCCCCAAATTCAATTTAAAAGATTTTCTGAAGAATGTTGCGAGGGAGTCGAGGCTGCCTCCACCTCTACTTAACACCCTTGTAGCCTTATAACTATACTTAATATACCAGCATCCTACCCCTAAACCGGTGCTAACTCCCCCTCCGCTAGGCTTTCGGTCTTTCTCAGTCATAATCTCTGAGATATGGGGTTGCTAGTAACAACTGGTGACAGAAACGGCTTGACCTCCCCGAGCTCTTGTGGTACAATCTCTTCCCTGCGGAACCTAGATTTCTGATTCGGTTCGCAGGGGAGGGGTAGTGGAGGCTTGACCAGTGGCTCGCGACGGAACAGGCTGACTAAGCCGCAATCAACTAAGCAAATAACCTAGTAAGCAAATAACCTAGTAACCTTAACTTATTTTTATTTTTTATTTTGTTTTTTTCGTTGCTACTTCAGCGTCGTCGTCGCCGGCAAACTTCAGGTAGTGATTGGATCCTACCTACTCCATTTTTTAGCTCACCTACTTGTTAGGGTAGTTCGTTGGCGTTAGGTTGCCGGATCCTCCTCAGATAGCCTCGTCGAGACGAAATAAAGAACGAGAGTGAGATATCGAAACTGTCTTCATTTCAAAAAGGATTCCTTATCAAAAAATGATTAATGATGCGGATAAGCTGATACCGACTCGTCAATCTCCTCCATACTCAATCCGCATCATATTACTTGCTTGCACGAAAACGGGGAACTCATTAACAAATCTACCGATCGATTTGATAGATTTTTCATCTTTCTATCTGCGTTGCTTATTAATAATAACGGGATCCAGAAAATGAGTGGGGCGCGAGGCCGAAGCCTTAAAAATAAATTGAAAAGAATTTAATTTTTTCCTTTTATTTTTAATTTGTAGTTGGAAACAATTGGGAGGAATTTTGGACTCCCTTTCTCATCTCAGGGGTAACTGAATGACGAGGAGCCGTATGAGGTGGGAATCTCACGTACGGTTCCGTATAGTGACATTGGAGCTGTCGACTATTCCACGACTACACCAAAAAAACCCAACTCTGCCCTACGTAAAGTCGCGAGAGTTCGATTAACCTCCAAGTTTGAGGTAACGGCTTACATACCAGGTATTGGCCATAATTTGCAGGAACATTCGGTGGTCCCCGTGAGAGGCGGAAGGGTCAAAGACCTACCCGGTGTTAGGTATCACATCGTTAGGGGAACCTTAGATGCTGTAGGGGTGAAGGATCGTAAAAAAGGGCGTTCTAGTGCGTTGCAGAACATTGTCACAACTTGTATCATTGCGACGATTCCGTATCAGTTGTTCTGATATGTTAAATGTGTAGCTGACCCAGTATTGCAAGGGGACTGAAGCCTGCTACTACAGAGATTGATAGAGATTAATTATTATCTATCTATTTGTGTGAAACAACTTGGTGTCTAAGGTGTTCTACTCCACTAAGTTGAGTTTTACCTGGACTCCCACCTGGAAAATCTTGGGACGTCTTTTCCTCTTGGAACAGGTTTAGATTACGACTACGTAGATTCAGTGAAGGCTTTATGCACATCTACTGATTGGATTGATAAACCTACGGACATTCCTAGTAAGATAACTGAATTGCAAGATTTTCTTCTTCTATATCTAAATTTCGATTTTTTTATCCGTGGAATAAGGGAAAACGGATACCCAATATGCAATGAGTAAATATGATTTGCATCTCAAAAAATAAATGGTTCAAAATCATTTGAATAGTTTCTAGTCAATCATGTGGAAAGCTGTATTCGATGAAAGTCGCACGTGCGGTTTGGAGGGAGATCCTCGACTAATTGGTGGATCCACCCTACAATATGGAGTGAAGAAGCCGAAATAGTAGCCTAAGATACCATTGAAATAAAAGAATTGATTGAAATCTGACATATTTATATTTGTAAACTCGTGTTACATCGGAGCAGTGTAGTGAACAGAAAGAAAACTATCGAATCAGATCCAATTTATCGTAATCGATTAGTCAATATGCTAGTTGATCGTATCCTGAAAAATGGCAAGAAATCACCGGCTTATCAGATTTTCTATCAGGCTATGAAGCGGATTAGGTAAAAGACAAATAGGAACCCACTGTCTGTTCTGCGACAGGCGGTGCGCGGGGTAACTCCCGACGTAGTGACAGAAACCAAACGTGTAGGTGGATCAACTTATCGAGTTCCCGTTGAAGTAGTACCGGCAGAGGGAAAAGCTTCGGCTATCCGGTGGTCATTAATCGCGTGTCGAAAACGCTCAGGTCGAAGTATGGCTTTAAGATCGAGTGATGAATCAATGGATGCCGCCAGAAATTCCGGTAGTGCCATACGGAGGAAAGAGGAGACTCATAAAGTTGCGGAAGCCAACAAAGCTTTTGCCCATTTCCGTTAGTTTCGGATTCGTTCCAATCCACAATATTTTCGTCGTGGATTGGAACCGGGGCACAAACTATCTGGGAATCAAGAAGCACTACGAAGAAGTGGTTGAGTGAGGGGTGAACGACGAATAACGGGTGTCCAATCTAAGCCACAAGTGGGGATTGGCAACTACTTCTCTCTTAGGTTGTTAATTATTAGACTCCTCCTAATCCTAATAGGGTAGCGGGGGGAGGGGGGCCAATGCAGAGTTGCGGAGTGCCTCGCAGAAAGGCTTGACGCATGACCAGTTTTTCAGAGACTGAAATTGATTGGGACGCGCATCACATGGAGTAAAAATTGTTTGAGATATTGGGAAGAAGCCCCAATATCCGGGAATTCTGGGGACTCAATTAATTTCGGTTGACACAGATTAGTTTTTGTGATATATTATAAATTAACAAGCTTACTAGCCTGGGGAATCACTAATTATTTCTTGAAAACCGAAAATTACCATGACCGCAACTTTAGAACGACGCGAAAGCGCAAGCCTATGGGGTCGCTTCTGCGACTGGATTACCAGCACCGAAAACCGTCTTTACATCGGATGGTTCGGTGTCTTAATGATTCCCACCTTGCTAACCGCAACCTCTGTATTCATCATTGCTTTCGTCGCAGCTCCTCCTGTAGATATTGATGGTATTCGCGAACCCGTTTCTGGTTCTTTGTTATACGGTAACAACATTATCTCTGGCGCTATCATCCCTACTTCTGCAGCTATTGGGTTACATTTCTACCCAATCTGGGAAGCAGCTTCCGTCGATGAATGGCTTTACAATGGTGGTCCTTATGAACTTATCGTTCTTCACTTCCTACTTGGTGTAGCTTGCTACATGGGTCGCGAATGGGAACTAAGCTTCCGTCTAGGTATGCGTCCTTGGATCGCTGTTGCGTACTCGGCTCCTGTCGCAGCTGCTGCCGCCGTCTTCCTGATCTACCCAATTGGTCAAGGAAGTTTCTCTGACGGTATGCCTCTAGGCATTTCTGGTACTTTCAACTTCATGATCGTCTTCCAGGCTGAGCACAATATCCTTATGCATCCCTTCCACATGTTGGGTGTAGCTGGCGTATTCGGCGGCTCTCTATTCAGTGCTATGCATGGTTCTTTGGTAACTTCTAGTTTGATCAGAGAAACAACTGAGAATGAGTCTGCTAATGCAGGTTACAAGTTCGGTCAAGAAGAAGAAACCTACAACATCGTAGCTGCTCACGGCTATTTCGGTCGTTTGATCTTCCAATATGCTAGCTTCAACAATTCTCGTTCTCTGCACTTCTTCTTAGCTGCTTGGCCCGTAGTAGGTATTTGGTTCACCGCTTTAGGCATTAGCACCATGGCATTCAACTTGAATGGTTTCAACTTCAACCAATCCGTGGTTGACAGCCAAGGTCGTGTCATAAACACCTGGGCTGATATCATAAACCGTGCTAACCTAGGTATGGAAGTCATGCATGAACGTAACGCTCATAACTTCCCCCTAGACTTGGCTTCTGCTGAAGCTCCTTCTATAAACGGATAACATCCGTCTGGTTATGCAGCACAACTGGATACCAAATCTCTCAACTTTAGGGGAGATTTGGTGTCCAATGAGATGAAAGTTCGTGCGGTGGAACGAATGAAAAGAATGGTAGCAGCTTCTCACAATTTCACGATTATCAGTTTCCAACCTTAAATTCTGAAAACTATTTGGAATATCCTTCTGCGATTTAATAGATTACGAAGTTTCCTACTCCGATTTGCAGAATGCTTGTAATCTCCCACCCCAATCTTTTGGATAAAAGAAGGAGTGTATTCCTCATTTCAAATATTTTCTATTGTCTTGCTATATAAATGCAGCTAATATGTGTATCAACCGAAGGACCTATCTAGACTGCCTAACGGATAGATCTTGTTCACGTCCGGTGGGGAGCCAACTGAATCAACAGAGGGGGCGGACGTAGCCAAGTGGATCAAGGCAATGGACTGTGGATCCATCACGCGCGGGTTCAATCCCCGTCGTTCGCCCATCCAATTGGGTAACTCGATCCCATCGCTCTGCTTGGAACAGGGAAGAACTGTTAAGGTGGATGGGATTTGTGTGGGTCTCCCCGACAATAACAATTTAGAATTCCCGATCTAATTCCAATTTTGGATACGACTATTCACAGAAATCACTAGACTCGTTTGAAATATGTATTTCATCCTATCTTGAAATTTTCAATATTATTGGTATAATAAATGTGGGAAATAGATAGTATCTACCGCATAAAATTAATATGAAAAAAGAAGATAAGGTAAAAAAGGTGGCAAGAGAAAGCGTAGGAAGTCCAGATTTTTCATCTAAAATTTCGGAGTTAGTAGAAGTCAGTCTATTAGATCACTTCTTCGAATCATTGAAAAACCAACATCTCAAAGAATTTTTAATTAGTCCATCTTCCAATTGTGAACCTTTTATCAGATTATCTGACTTGTGATTTCTAAGTTCACTATTTCTACGCAATCTGCGTGATTCACTAAAAAGAGATAGTGGCATCACCCTGGAGATGCTGATGTTGCTAACAATACTAATTTCTATGCATTGCTTGAGTGACAAAAGGTCGATCGAAGGAAGTTTTGTACTAACGGGAGTCGTTAATGGGGGTGACGGAGTAAGAGAGAAACAAGCGGAAAACCTTGGTGATTTTTCCTGCGACTGCTTTCTCCGATTCGAAAGATCTTTATCTGTTGGAAGGAGTGGAAAGGGGAGAATATCTGTTTCCCATTACTTAGGTTTGAACGAAGATATTTCTGCAGGTTCGACGAAAGAAGAGAAGCAAGTTCGCTATGATGCGATGATTCCTCTGGTTTCCGGTAGATGGAAGGCATGCGTAGTGAGGGGTTCACTCTTTGGCAGAGATATATCCAAGGATGATCCTGAAAGGATTCAAGTATTTTGTAGGGGTAGGTGTTTACAAAATTCACGTAGGTTTTTCAAATTCTACAACTATCTGGTAGTTTCTAAAAACAACCAAAGTGATTTTGATTCATTATTCTTTTGGGAAAATCGTAACAAGCGAGATCCGGGTCGGTTACAAGCAACACAATTGAGAAACGACTCATTAAGTCCCGTAGTATTAAACTCCTATGACGATGCGTTACTTGAATCCGGAGATTCAGCAGATCACCAGGGAGATAGATCGGGATTTGATTTCGAGCGAGAAGCCTTTTCCAACTTGTCTTCATTTACGTCTTGTAAGAAAACGACGTCGTTTCGTGGCTGTATATCCGGATTAGATTGTGACAAAAATGGGGAAGAATTCCCCATTCTACACACTTATTCACAAATGAGAGATGGATTAATAAATCAACTCACCAAAATTCTCTTGATAATCGAGAAATCGAATCTGATTTCTGATGGGGCAGTAGTTACTGACGTCAGTAATAGCGTCAAATCTGGGAAAGGATTTCCATTGAAAATGAAGGGCGACATGCCGCTTACTCAAATATCTGGCAAAAAACTTGGGCTAGCGAGTAGCAGACACCTCAGTGAGATTCTTCCAAACTATTTTCAAATATCTTTTTTAGGTATACTTAGAGAAATAAGTAATCGAAGTGAAAATACTACTTTTTCAAACTAATTGAAAGAAGAGAGTAACATACATTCAATATATTTTTTAGTTAGATTGTATGGACGAAATAGAATCATACCTCTCTACTCAACATACATATTTCTTTTCTATGACTATTTCTGCGCATTATCTACTGAATATTTCTTCCAAATAAAATATCGGTTGGATGGCTGGACGGGGATCGGGGGGTACACCGGTGTAACAAGAATTGCAACTGAATAAATAGTATCGAAATGGAAAGATAACGTAGGGCGCCTATTGAACGAATATATTACTTTTCAAATTGATGAGTATAGAAATGTTCAGTCAAATGTGCATAGATGGCTCGATACGACCGAGGATTCGTCTTCTTTCCCCGTCGGGGAAGTCTTAAAGTATGACTTGGAGGAATCAATTTGCCGTGTATCAATAATAAGAAGCGAATTACTCAGTAATATTGGTGTCAGTCTCGGTGGTAGCAACCAACAGAACGAAAAATATTTTCATCGATTTCTCAATGTTTTATTTCTTTATAAAATGATTGTTGCTGAGGTTACTCGCCAGAAAGTTTTGATATATACCATTGATTATTGCATCGAAAAATTGAACGATATAGATCTCGAGAAATTAAACAAGATAGATCTCACGAAGCTTGATCTTTTATCAAGTTTATTCGATGGTTACATTGATGAACAGATACTTTTCCTCAAAACAATTCTTGAGAGAAAAAAGAGTTTATTCATTGAATCCAAACTGTTAATGAGTAAGAAATCGGTAGGCTCTTCGACCGAGCTGGAACCTGCAGCGAATCCTACTTCTATTGGGTTGCCCCGCATCGAATCTATCCGAGCAGGATTTTCAGGCGATGATTTTTCCATTACGGGGAGGCAATTTTGGAATCTGTTTCTGCATGATTTAAACCGTGGGGGAGGTTCAACTAGAGATATTGGTGAGAATATTTCGAGATACATCTCCGATCAGGTTAATAAACTAAACTTTCTAGACGACTCACCTATACGGAACTGTGCTGGAAGCAACTTTATTCCGAGAATCAAAAGGAATTTTTTTACTGGGAGATGCAACAGTAGTTATCTCAACGTCTTAGAAAACTTCTATGTGGGCTCCGAAGATGAAACCATCTCATCTGATACCATCTCATTTATTCATCCCCAACTGTCGGATTCGTTGTCATCCAACTTATCAAAACAAACAGCGGGGGAGGTTGCTGGTCACGTACTCACACCAATTCAATTTATTTTATCTAATCTGCATGAATCCACAGCATTAGTAACTCATTCAGATGGACTTTCCAATTCTATTTCGGATCTGAAGAGGTTACTGGCGAGTTTGAACTTATCTCCTCGTGAAACGATAGAGTCACTTCTATATTCGTGCAGTAGCGACGGAGTTTCTTTGGAGAAAACGTCGATAAACTCCGATTCGTCGTCGGATCGGCAACCCCAACCTCGTCTCGAGAATCTGGTATTGGATCGAGTCTATCAGAAGAATTTGTCTATTAAGTATTTCGGGGAACCAGAAGAATTGGAAACATCTTATTGGTCGCTAAGACTCCCATTATGCAACGATGTAACATCGAGATCTGTAGCAGAATCGATTGGAAAGGAGGTTGCGTACGAAGATACGGACTTTGCGGATCAATCTATACGGAGGGAGGCTATTCGTCCATCCAACTTTATCAATTTCAATGAATTATTAAAAGATTTGAACAGATATAAGATCTCTTGGATCTTTTGGAAAGACAATATCGGTGAAAAATGGAGCTTATTTAGAGATTACATACCTTGGTTTTTTACCCCCACCTGGTGGAAATACTTCTACGACCTGATTAGAGAAACATATCCAGAAATAGGACTTAAAATAAGTTATGACTCAAATCATAATTTTCCTAGAATTTATAAAAGAGTGGCTGAAGATGTAATAGATGGCGCGAAAGCCTATTTATCCCAAAGACTGCAAAGCCTAGGATTGAGATTCGACAACGATTCTATCAATACTATAGTATCCGAGATAGGTCTTCTTATTTTCGAAGAAATTCCTGATGAAGCGGAGATTTTACATTCGGGAGGATGGTCAGTATCTCAATTTTCCACTAGGTCTATCTTCTATTACTTCATCCTTTCAGTATTAATTGTTCTTGCATTATGCAAACACCCTTTGTCTGCCGTTTCGGGTTCCAATTCCTTTCATTTATGGAAACGTTTCAATACTATTGAATATTTGACAGACCCAACGCGTGGATCCTATTTGAAAGAGGTAATGCATTCCCCTTCGACAAGCTAAATGTCAACGAGAGATCTACTAATCTATTCTTTGAATAGATTCTTGAATTATATAAATAATATAATCTTTTTCTTCTTTGTGAAAGATGAAATCGATTCATGGATATTTCATAAAGAAAGCCCCGATATCTTAGATAGTAAGAAAGAACTACTGACTCAACATTTAGTGACGAATAAAATTCTTTATAGGTATGTGTCGAAATTGAACTCTAATTATGATTTATTGAGCAACGAGATTTCTCATGAACCTTATCCACAAGAAAGATCTAATGTTTTGGCATACTTACGTCAATTCTGGCAAAATGATCTATTGAGTCACAAGATCCGTAAGTTGGATCCTGCGGAGAAGTGGTCTTTTTCCGCCCTCGAGAGAAATATTCTATTTTCAGTAACAACGAGACGAAGAGGCAGTCTACTAAATATGCCATGTCATGACATACCTATCTCACTCCAATCGGGATTATTACCATCTAAAGGAATTTTGCTAGTAGGACCCATAGAAACTGGCCGATCTTCCATTATTAGAGATGTAGCATTCGATTCCTACTTTCCAGTGGTGAAACTACCAATGAAAAAGCTGATATACAACCGATCCTTTTTCAATAATGTACGTGGAAATTTCATTTCGAAAGAAAGCGTACACCGATTAAATTTCGTTTTTGAAATGGCGAAAGAGATGTCTCCCTGTACACTATGGATTCAAGATATTCATGAATTGAATATTCATCGTTCGTATCATAAGCTAGAAGCTGATCCCAAGTTCTTACTTTGCCAAATATTGAAAAGTATTGGTGACAGGCGCGGCAATTCTAACATGCGCAAGAATGTTGTTATCGCTACGACTCACGTACCTGCGAGGATAGATCCAGCTCCAATAGCTCCGAACCGGTTAAACTAATTGATAAACTTTCGAAAATCCAACGGGTATCAACGTCAAAAAGATTTACCAATTCTATTACGTATCAAAGGTTGCGAAATGGGGGCTAATCCGCCCCTTCCTCTTATTGAAGGTACTGGGTCTGGAACTACGGGTTATAGTAGACGAGATTTATTCCTTCTTGCTAATGAGGCGTTATTAATAGGTACTTCCAGAAGAAGTAAGATTATATGTAGCGACGCAATTGAATTAGCTTTGCATAGACAACATTCGACTGCTAGTGATACGGGCAATGGGATAGAATCCGGTTCTGAATGGGACATCTTTTCTCACGAGATAGCGGAAGCTACCTCAAAGAATAGTTTGATAGATACCTATCTCACGAATACATATATTGGTCGTAACGCGTTGAAAATGCGATTTTACTATTTGTCTAACTGGTATGTGGAACCTTCAATAACCGAGTCAACATTTAATGAATTCACTCTATTTTCGCATATCCTAGGGATACTAGCTGGATTAGTAGCTCGCGATTCGCTCCAAATGGATATGAGAAAGAAAGAAAATTTCATTGTTATTGACAAACTCGTAGAGAATGACTTGAACCTAGCTTGTGGTGTACTAGAAAACCTCTCGACTAATTTCTCACGTTCGGAAATTTGTAGAGACGGAAGTCGACGCGGTAGTAGTCTTTCCTTTTCCGTTCCTATCGGTAAACCCAAGTATTGTTCAGGTGTAACCTCTCCAAGTCGTTCTTCTAAATTTATGAGAAAGGGGGGATTTAGCAGTCTAACCGACTTCGAACTGCAACAGTCACCCGAACTAATAAACTCAAGTCCGACGGAAGTGTCGCGCGAGATCACTTGGTCCCATAAGGCTTGGCGTCTCCGTTTCCTGCGAAGCGGGGCTTATGAATTGATGAGGGTATCATCTGAACCCAATCATTTGTATAATTTAATTCTCCTTTACCAAAATCGGAATTATATACCCCAACAAGATTTCGAATTCAATAAGATTAAGGGTGACAGAAGTAAATGGTGTGAGAAAAGCGGATATCTATTTAGTTTTGAAAAATCTGCGACTAATGTGACAGATAAATTTGTTAAAAGATTGGAAAACCGGTTGGATAATATGTTGTTACGCGAGCAATTTCTCGAATTGGGAATATCCGGCGACTCATCTAATGAATATGAAACACACTGTAATCGATTAGATGAAACGACTCGACTCTTCGGGGGGCGCTTCATCTGGGACCCCATGCTTCTGTTCCAGCCAGATCCTAACATTCCTTCCTCGCGTCGCAGCTTGTTGCCGACGAAAAAACTGGCGCGGAGGCTTTACACCATTTACGGTATGAGAAGGCAGCACCTTAATAAAATGTCAAATAAAAAAATTAAAAATTTCTTTCTCTATAGTGAAGATAATAGTGAAGATAATAGTGGAGATAATAGTGAAGATAATCCAAAATTGAAACCTAACTCATCTATTAAGCGGTGGAATAATCTCCCTTTGGATGAAGAGGAGCGAGATTCCGAATACGTCAAAGAAATTTCCTCTATGGATATACATCTGCAATATCCGCAGACATTTAGTCCCGCTCGATTTGATTCCTACGTGGTAGCAGAAGATTTTCCGGAGCGATTTATTCGGTTTAGGCTTCTGGTTCATAGAAACAAATGGATGAGGCGAAACCATTGCCCATTTCAGGATTTTCTTATCTATAATATGTTGCTTGAAATTTATTAATATCTATCCCATCCGTTCTGGTTTGGTGGGGCGTCACTGGATCAAACGACGAAACAATTTTGTTCATGAAAGTTCATAGAACAAATCTTAGATACCCTTCATTCTGTCTAGATCTCTAGCGATGTAATTATAAGCCAAATTCAGTAAAAGGAAGATCTATATTTTCCTTTTACTGATATAAATCATTTTCCCGTAGCATATCAAATAGTTAAGGAACTGAAGGCCATTTTCTATATGAGTCTCTCTGCTTAGAAAGAAGATTGAGAAAGGACAATAGCTTATTCCATAGGGATTTTGCAAAACAGCTTCTTAACATCACGCTTGGAATAGATCCTTTCTAAAATTGTGGATTTAGTCCCCTCCCCAGATGACTTACTGATTCGCCCATTTCAATCATTCAATACACCGGAATTGAAGAGGGGACCCCCAAAAGAAAGGTGACCTCATTAATAGTTCTTAATAATAGGCAGGGTCCTCGTCTCGGGGGTATTCGAGGGGTGAGAACGTACAAATCTTTTTCTTCCTCAATTGTTAAAGCTGGAAATAAGCACGATAGTGAATCATTCACTGGTTGGTGGATCATGGTCCAACACAATTTGATTTGGCATATGTGGGAAACACAACCACCCAATTACTAGGAATTATTGACGCAGATTCGAACGAATCTCCCCGGGTAGGATTCGAACCTACGACCAATCGGTTAACAGCCGACCGCTCTACCGCTGAGCTACCGAGGAAAGTGGTAGGGGATTCAGTCTCATACGCACTCAAAGACCTCTGTTCCTTTGTTCTTCGAATCGCTTCTAAATCTGTAAGACGTTAAGCTTTCCCCGACATTTTGTGAAGTAGACTTCGCGTACACCCTAACTCCCATTCATTATAGGAGTAGGCGGCGGCGATGGCAATCCCATTTGAATGGGAGAGTACCCGAATCGTGGGAGAGGGGGGGGGGGGGGTCAACCGATCGAGGTCGAGATCAACCCCACAAGCCCCCCACGATCTGTATCGATCGGTCACCAATTAGTACTTCCTATTTCCCCCCCTCCAAGAAGCATAGTAGAATAGCCGCAGGATTCTCCTACCTCATAGAAAGAAGTAATATCTTTGAGAAATAGAAGTAGCAAAAATAAGAAAGATAGAGATGGGGAAGATGAACAATAGTCGGGAGAAATGAACACGAATTGGAGCTTCGCGAAACGAAAGTAGCAGCTTACGGCAAGGGCGGAATTGGAAAATCAACAACTAGCTGCAACACATCGATAGCTTTAGCTAGACGGGGAAAACGGATATTGCAAATTGGGTGTGATCCCAAACATGATAGTACCTTCACCCTTACGGGATTCTTAATACCTACAATTATAGATACTTCACAATCGAAAGATTATCATTATGAAGACGTATGGCCCGAAGATGTAATTTATAAAGGTTACGGCGGAGTAGACCGCGTAGAGGCTGGCGGACCCCCCGCGGGGGCGGGCTGTGGAGGATATGTCGTGGGAGAAACGGTGAAGCCATTGAAAGAATCAAATGCTTTTTATGAATACGACATTATCTTATTCGACGTTTTGGGAGATGTAGTTTGCGGGGGTTTTGCTGCTCCACTGAATTACGCGGATTACTGTATTATTATAACTGATAATGGATTCGATGCCCTTTTTGCAGCAAATTGTATTGCCGCGTCGGTCAGGGAAAAGGCACACACCCACCCCTTGCGGCTAGCCGGTTTAGTAGGAAACCGAACATCTGAAAGAGACTTAATTGACAAATATGTAGAAGCCTGCCCCATGCCCGTACTAGAGGTGCTACCTCTAGTGGAAGATATTCGTATTTCGAGGGTAAAAGGAAAGACGTTATTTGAAATGGCTGAATGCCAACCAAATCTGAATTTTGTTTGTGATTTCTACTTAAATATAGCGGATCAGACTTTATCTAAGCCAGAGGGAATCGTACCACGAGAAATTCCAGATAGAGAATTGTTTAGCTTACTTTCCGATTTCTATTTAAATCCCAATTCGGGAAAGAGAGAAGAAACTCGAAATGGTCAACAAGATACTCCGCTTGACTTTACAATTATTTGATACTAAAGAGGCTGCTTCTTTGCGTATAAATATATACAACTAAATACTCCTCCGAGGAAACACTTTCATGAAGACTCTCGAAATTCCTACTTTTGAGTGCGAAACTGGTAATTATCACACTTTCTGTCCCATTAGTTGCGTAGCTTGGCTATACCAAAAGATTGAAGATAGTTCTTTTCTAGTAGTAGGTACGAAAACTCGCGGTTACTTCCTGCAGAATGCCCCTGGAGTCACGATTTTCGCGGAACCTCGTTACGCAATGGCGGAACCAGAAGAGGGAGACATCTCAGCTCAATTAAATGATCAAAAGGAATTAGAAAGAATTTGCTTACAAATAAAAGGTGATAGAAACCCCAGTGTTATTATTTGGATCGGCACCTGCACTACAGAGATAATAAAAATGGATTTGGAGGGCATAGCGCCCAAATTGGAGAAGCAAATTGGAATACCAATTGTGGTTGCACGGGCAAATGGGTTGGACCATGCCTTCACCCAGGGAGAAGATACTGTATTAGCTGCCATGACGCATCGATGTCCAGAATGTAATCCCCGTGTTACGCACCAACAGGAAGAAAACGTGGCCGAAGATGTTATGGTTGACGTCGATCGAAACAACAAATTTTCTGGAGGAAGGGGTAAATTAAATAGATGTAGTTCAGTACTTTTTGGATCTCTACCTTCAAGTGTAGCTTCTCAACTGAATTTGGAATCGAAGCGTCAGTCTGTTCCTGTATCGGGTTGGCTACCCTCACAAAGGTACAACGAACTACCTGCTTTAGGCGAAAGCGTCTACGTCTGTGGAGTAAACCCTTTCTTGAGCCGGACGGCGACAACATTGATGCGTCGGAGGAAATGCCAGCTGGTCGGGGCGCCTTTTCCCATCGGTCCCGATGGAACACGCGCTTGGATAGAGAAAATTTGTTCAGTATTTGATGTAAAGCCTGATGGCCTCGAAGAAAGGGAGAATCAAATCTGGAAAATTCTTAGTGATTATCTTGAAGTGATAACCGGTAAATCCGTTTTTTTCATGGGAGATAATCTATTGGAAATTTCTATGGCAAGATTTTTAATTCGATGCGGAATGGTTGTTTACGAAGTAGGTATTCCCTATATGGATAGGCGATATCAAGCTGCTGAGCTGTTGCTTTTGCGGCATACCTGCAAGAAAATGAAGAAGCCCATGCCTCGGATTGTTGAGAAACCCGACAACTACAGTCAGGTGCAGCGTATGCATGAGCTACAGCCAGACTTGGCAATTACTGGAATGGCTCACGCCAATCCTTTAGAGGCTAGAGATATAGATACTAAATGGTCGGTCGAATTTACATTTGCGCAAATCCACGGATTTGCCAATGCGAGGGACGCTCTCGAACTCGTCACTCGTCCACTGCGACGTAGAAGTGATTCTAGCTTAGGTTGCCGCAGCTTATCGAAACAGACAGTAGATATTTAATTAAACTGTTATCAGAGAAATAATTGTTAGAGATTGGCAATTAATCATTATGAAGAGATATAGATATGTACTCATTCACAAAAATTCTTAATCAGAAAACTTGTTTATCTCATTATTTTTATTTTTTTTTTACTTTTTTATCTTATGATTAAGAAATAATAAATTGAAATTCAACTTTATTTTTTTAGTAAAATTTTTAGTTCTAAAATTGATTTTTCAAAATCATTTGTATTATTTCACATTTGTGTGTATAATATAGATGGTATTAACGTGGACGTCGAAAGGGTAGATATCGAGATGGGTAATCTCGAGCGACTGGAAGATTTAGACGAAGAGGGAGAAGCGCGAAGGGATAGAAACAAGTGGAATGTTAATTCCGTACATCAAAAAGACTACAACGAATATAAATATATTGGATATTTCGTCACTAACTGGGCTAAAATCGATGAGTCCCTATATACTTTTTGGCCTATACTACGGTTTCCTCGCGACACTACCTGTTGGACCTTCCCAAATCTTATGCATGAGAGCTTTTCTTTTGGGAGGAAATAAAAGTGGTCTCGTTTCTTTGAGTGGCTCAATGCTCGCGCAGCTAATAACTATTTCATCAATATATTTTTCACCAATCTATATATTGTTATCAAAGCCACATCTGCTAACCGTCGCCGTAATACCTTACATGGTTGCATTTTGTCTAACAATGAATGACTTACCGAATTATCAGATTCTACGTCCCGTCACCTCGTTGCGCGACTCACGAGTCATTAGTTTATTTTTCAATAGTTTTTTGTTTCAAATTTTGAATCCTGTTTCATTACCAAATCCTGTGTTGGCAAGATTAACCCACCTCTTCTTCTTTCGTTACAGCAACAATTTAATCTTTGTAATAACTAGCTTTTCAGGTTGGCTAACTGGTCACATGGCATTCAGCTACTTGTCCAAACTCCTTTTGATTCGTGTGGAAAAAGACTCGCCGATAGTATATCTATTGGTAAAACGTGCTATCTACACAACTTTTAGTATTGTTTTTGTAGCAAACGCGTTGATTTATCTAGGTAGAGCTCCGGTTTCTTTTTGGACCGTAAAATTCATGAATGAACCCCATGATAAAGAAATGTCTTTTTGGGAAATTGCTGAATATCCAGATTTCCTGTGGTGGTTCTTCAAGCCGTGGCCTACCTCTTTTTTCGACCCTTCAAGAGGGAATCGGGGTAATCGATTCATCAGAAATAGCCGATCCGATATCGGTAGTAGTTTTTACAAGGGGAAAGTATCTACGTATTTTTTTAAGAAGTGTTTAAGTGATGGGAAACAGAGGTTATGCATTGCGACGTTGCCCAGTTTGTCAATTTTTGAAAAATAATTGGAGAAATCTCTAACTATAACTATAATGAGGTCCCATAGATTTGGGAGAACCCATTTTTCATATCGAGGCTGGATTTTAAAAAAATTAGTAAGAAATAGAATCTTTCAAAGAGAATTACTAAATCGAGTCAAATTATTGGATACCGGGCTTTCCTTTTCGAAAGCGATGGAAAGAAAAATTCGATTGATAGCTAGGGGTAAGAAAAGGGTACCCCATGTTTACGATCCTTTCGTGACTAATTTACGTGTGCGGATTCCAGTCCCACAAACATTTTTAACAGTAGATGAGTTAGATTTGACCATATGGAATTGGAATGAGTTAGAGACAAAGAAAAAAATTAGGAAGGGGAAGGGTGGCTCCATAACTAAAAAGAATTCTATCGAAGATTGGATTTCCGTGAAGAATCGGAAATTGAAACGGGGAAGCAGGAATCCTATGCCGTGGGAAACTTTACCAGTGAGAGCTCGACGTATGTTCCAATTTATGTTCAAAAATCGAGTTTTGTATGATTATGACGTACAAAAAATTCTCAAGAAGATCAAATCTCCGTCCGGGCCCGTTGTCACTTGGGAAGAAATAATGAACTTGGATCCCGAAGATCGAGCACTATTCCTGACTTATGTAACACAGGAAGAAAATTGCTACAATTTTGATCAAATTTTCTTGTTGAAGATATTTTCGATAAGCGGTCAGAGACGCCCCTCAACTCCAAGGAAAGGGGTACGCACACTCCACAAAATTGACGATCTGGGTGCAAATCTGGCTCGCAGTAACGAACTATATTTCGATACTGAGTTTGATTTTCCGGGAGCAGACGGCGATATCCGTCACAGAAAATTACGGAATGTTGGCTTCACTTTTGCAAAGGGAAAACCCAGATCAACAAAATTAGTGAAACGATATGCAAGAATATCTGACTTCCGCCGGAAATTTTTGAAGGGATCCATGCGGTCCAGAAGACGGAAGACGTTGCTCCGGGAGACACTTCAGGAAAAAGTGCGTTCGGCTTTTTTCCTTAGATTAATGGAAATACCAATTTTACTTCAACTACCCGTGGAGCAGTTAACGGGTTCGAAGACCGAGAAATTGCCTACCAGCTCGAAAAAGATTATGGATTACCAATTTGGGCAACAACTAACTCCCTTTCCATTGACGGGAAAAATTTTAAGCCAGTCGAAACTTGCTCGTTCAGCTGTGGCGGCTAGATCAGACATAGGTCCCATTCATAATGGAAGAGGTTACATGCTGGTTTTCCAGTCGAGGTTTCGCAAGTTTGTAAAGTTACCTGTACTTATAGTTTCCAAAACTATTGGCCGTATGTTGCTTCGGCAAAATTCCGAATGGAAGAAAGACTGGATAAAATGGAAAAAGGAAATTCATATCAACTGTACATTTGATGGTGAGGAATTTTCGCAGGATCAACTTCCCCCTCGCTGGTTGAGGGAAGGTATACAAATAAAGATTGCATATCCATTTCGGCTGAAGCCCTGGCACTCGGCTGGGAAGAAAAAACGGCTGACTCCTCGGAAAAAATATATGGAAGCTGAATTAATTGAGGATCGAAAATCGAAAAATAAGCAGAAGTTGAAACAAAAGAGGCCTAGATTTACTTATTTAACTGCTTTAGGATATCAGACAGATATACCTTTTGGAAGTATCCAAAAACAACTCTCATTCTGGAAGCCTGTAAGAAAGGAACTGATTCGAATTTGCAGGGAAAACTTTTCATTGAGAACCAAGCAAGCCTATCGTTTCCTCGATTCCAAATTCAATTTGGGAAAATTGTTGAAACCAAGTTTAATCTTATTAAGGAAGTTCAATCTATTTTTTAGACCCGGAGGGGTCTCAGCTGACTTCGTCTCGACTTATAATACTCGGGTAAAGCCTGTACTTAGTGGCAATGCAAATGAAGTAGTAGAAGTAAATTCAAATTTTAATAAAATAAATGGAGGATCTGTTGATATTGTCGGGGAGGTACAACCAGTTAGTAATATTAATAAACAATTAGTTACTCAAAAATCAACTAGTGAAGAATTCGTTGCGGATAATGACGTAGCCGGATTATCAGATCCACTAAGCGAGGAGGTTAATGTAGATCAACCAGATACTGAAACAAGTCAAGTTGATAAATTAACTTTAGATTACAGATTGAAGGATACAGACCTCAGCAATCTCATAAAATTTGATGAGGAAGAACTAAAAGGTTTTAAAGAGATAACCTTGAAGTTACATGTAGTGATTGTAGAAGCAATTGAAAAATTTATATCCGCGACATCAATTTCGTATCTAAAGATTAACAGAGATTTCTACTACTACTTTGGCGAACTTGTTTCGTTGCGCACGCAACTAGTAGAAGTAATTAATATAACTCTTCAAGAAACAGATGTAGTTTTTTTTAGACCGAGAGGTAGATTGTCACAATTTGGCAAAACTCAATTACTATCTCAAGCTTATCTCTATAATAGTATTTGGGATTTAAGTGTGGAGGAAAACTTAAACCTGAAATTATTGGCGACTGGTGGCGGGAGCAATCGTGAAGGAGAAACTGGAAGTATCGGAAACTGGAGTGATAGCCAGCCTGAGCAATCTTTGGCTTATTCGGAAAATTCCTCGGGGCTTTTCGTTGGGTACGGCTCAACCATTTCAAGCCCAAGTGAAACGGGTAACTGCACAGATATCTCGTTTGGCAAGGCAACTAGCAAAATTGCAAATAAATTTTACAATGGACACGTTTTGAACTGCATAGAAGAATGGGGAATATTAAAGAAGTTACGTGATCTAGACGCAAGTAATTGGAATAAATGGTTAGATTGCTTCTCCAACTGTAACTTGCCACTGACGCTGTGGCGCGATATAGCACCTCACAGATGGAAAATTAGTTTCGATTGCTTAGACGAACTCAGCCACATTGAAGGAGAAATCGCAAGTGAACGAAAATATCACGTCCTTCGAGATGAGTTACATAATTACTCTATATATGCCAGAAAACCCTTACTTAGGGATCGAATTATAAATCTCAGTAAGCTTCGCAAACGTAGATATCTATTACAAAGTTTCATCGATTTTGTACGAAATGGAGATGTACAAAAATTTTCCATACGACAAGATGCTACCGCACAAAGGTTTCATCGTAAAACTCGTATTTCGAAAATTAATAAAGCGAGGCGGAGGGGGATTAATAGATTACCTAATTTATGCATTTCTGATTCAGAGATTACACTCAACTCTAAATTTGATTTGATGCCATGGCTAGTTACAGATTTTGGAAGAACAAAAAGTTCTTTCAGGAAGAAAAAAAGAAGGTCCGGAGATCCTATTTTGAAGGATAATACTACATATGGCATAGTACCAGATATAACTCGCAGATTCCAAAAAGTATCCGATGAACTGTACGAAGTAATGCTAGATGAAAGAGAAGATATGGACTACCTATTTCGGTGGAAATGGAAATCTGAAACGAAACTGGAAAATTTGAGAAGTCTGACAGCTCTCGCAAGAATGTTAGGAGATGATCGCGACCTCGTCACACTTTGTGCGAATACCAATGTAGATTCCGAGCTATTGGACCTATATTTCAACGCAACAACGAAACTTGGTCTTTTCTATGACCTGTCTATCCCTTCAGCTCATCGTTTATCGATATTACTTGATGATCAAAATTTGGTATACAAAATAATTAATCCGTTGTTGAAATTCAAGTCTAGGCTGAAAAGCAGAGTCGGGAAACAACTATACAGGAAAATCTATAGTGATACATATATCTCAAAAATGTCACTTATAGCCACGGAAGTCAACAAAAGGCGGTCTCATATTTATAACATTGAAGATCTCTTGCTTGTACGACGTCGACGTGAATTCCGATTCCTTCGATCTCTGCTAATTTCGAGGTCTCCAAAACTAGGGGCACACTACTTCGACTTGAAATTTGATTCTATCTCGAAAGTTGAACGGACCCGCAGTAGCGGAGAATATGAGCTTTCGGAGCTAAGGGAAGTTCAAAAAGTTAAACGATTCCTGTGGCCGAGCCACCGTCTAGAGGAATTAGCTTGCACCGGTAGATTCTGTTTCAACATCATTACTGGGAGCCGATTTGCAGTACTTAAAATTCAAATGTATCCTATTATTCGAAATTAGCAGGGGCAAGCGGGTATGAAGCGCAACACGAAGATTTGAACATATGTGTAATTAATTGGAATTATCCAAACGAAGGTAATTTCAATTAATTGCAAGATATATCTAACGTGAGTCGCGGCGGAAGCTGTAACTGTGCGTGAGACATAGATGCCCGCGCCTACTCCATGCGGCATTGCATCACACATGAAAAAAATTGGACTTCATTTTCGTCCAAGGGGCCATCGCTGCAACTACTGACTAAACAGTTTATAATCGATTTGAGATGGAGCAAGCAATCGTAATTATTATCATTATTACTACGGATAAATATAAATATATTGACGTGCAGCTAGTCGGTGGGAACAAAGGTACTGGGTTCACCGCTTCCCAAATTTACTACCTGACTCACCAGATTTCGAAACTAACTTCCCACCTGGAATCACACTCCGAAGACTACTCCTCCCGAAGAGGTTTGATAAAATTACTCGGTAAACGTAAGCGTCTCTTAATTTATTTATCCGATGGGGATGTAGCTCTATACGCACAAATTATAAAAAATTTGGGTATTCGAGGTTTAAAAGGGCGTTAAAGAGTGAACAGAGGTTTGATATTTTGACATGTCGTAGTTGGCACAACTTCTTCTGGCGAAGCTAGATCTCATGATATTTACTGAAAAGGAAATGATTTACGGGTATGCATCTTAGAGAACTAGATCCAGTTACAGTAAGCATGGGCCCTCATCACCCATCTATGCATGGTGTTCTTCGACTTGTTGTCGTCTTAGATGGTGAAAATGTTGTTGATTGCGAACCAATCTTAGGATATCTGCATCGGGGGATGGAGAAAATTGCTGAGAACCGGACGACTTTGCAATACCTTCCGTACGTAACAAGGTGGGATTATTTAGCTACCACGTTCACCGAAGCAGCAACGGTTAACGCACCGGAGAGGTTGGCAAATATTCAAATACCTGCCAGAGCTAGCTATATACGTGTAATCATGCTCGAATTAAGCCGAATAGCTTCGCATTTGTTATGGCTTGGGCCGCTCCTGGCAGATATTGGTGCGCAAACTCCGTTTTTCTATATATTTCGAGAAAGGGAAATGATTTATGACTTGTTTGAGGCTGCTACCGGCATGCGAATGATGCACAACTACTTCCGTATCGGGGGAGTTGCCGCGGATTTACCTTACGGATGGGTAGATAAATGTCTGGACTTCTGTCATTATTGTCTCCCAAAAATTCACGAATATGAACGATTAATTACAAGGAATCCTATTTTTTTAAAACGAGTAATGGGAATAGGTTTCATCAGCAGACAAGACGCTATCAGTTGGGGTTTATCTGGACCTGTGTTACGAGCCTCGGGAGTTCAATGGGATCTTCGTAAAATCGACCACTACGAATGTTACGACAACCTGGATTGGCAGATTAAGTGGCAAGAAGAGGGAGATTCCTTAGCTCGTTATTTGGTACGAATTGACGAAATGAAGGAATCAATAAATATTATTAAACAGGCGCTGAAACTTCTTCCGGGAGGTCCATATGAAAATTTGGAGGGTCGACGTCTCGTCCAACAAGAAGGAGAAATAGACTGGGGTGGCTTCAACTACCAATTCGTTGGAAAGAAGTCTTCTCCCACTTTTAAGTTGCCTAAACAAGAGCATTACGTAAGAGTGGAAGCCCCCAAGGGAGAATTGGGAATCTTTTTGGTTGGGGATGGCAGTGTCTTTCCTTGGAGATGGAGGATTCGTCCGCCTGGTTTCATAAATTTGCAAATCCTTACTCAACTGATAAAAGGAATGAAGCTCGCAGATATCACGACAATATCAGGTAGTATAGACATCATTATGGGAGAGGTTGATCGTTAAAATGGCAACTGATATCGAAATTTACGGGAAACAATTAGTTCAATTAGTTAATGAGTTAGAAGTAGTTAATGATTTAGAAGTTGCAACAAATTCTTTTGAATCGATTTGGATTCTAGTTTCTACCCTCATTTTAGTTACGGGAGTCACGGTGGGAGTATCGGTAATCGTGTGGCTCGAACGAAAGGTGTCCGCGGGGGTACAGCAGCGTATCGGACCAGAATATGCAGGTCCACTGGGAATTACTCAATCTCTGGTAGATGGAATCAAACTTCTACTAAAGGAAGACGTCATTCCATCCAAAGGTGATGCCTGGTTATTTACCGTTGGACCAGCCGTTGCGGTCATACCAGTCCTAGTAAGTTACTTGGTAATACCCTTTGACCAAGCTATTATCTTATCCGATCTGGCTATAGGTGTTTTCTTCTGGATCGCCGTTTCAAGTGTCGTACCTTTGGGTCTCCTCATTGCAGGGTATGCCTCGAATAACAAATACTCCTTTTTAGGTGGTCTCAGGGCTGCCGCCCAATCTATCAGTTACGAAATACCCCTGGCCTTGTGTATATCATCTGCATCCCTACGTGTGATTCGCTAAACATAAGTAATAAGTAAAAACTTCTAGCTATTAGTAAATAGTATAGAGATATTGTTAAATAATAAACCAAATAGTTATTTGGGTGAGATCAAACGGCGTTTTCGCAGTTATGAGTTCAAATCCCATACCCCATGTACGGGCGTAGATGCATATCCGAGCGGTAGATGCCGTACCCCAGGTCTAGGAGCCATCCTGGCTTGACGCGGGAACAGATAGTCATTCTTTTGACTTCCTATAGGATAGGATAGGGGTGAGCGGTGAGAAACACCAATATGCGCAAGAGGTTTGTGAAGCAGAGGGGGTTTTGGTAATAATCTGGGGGCAACTTGAGCACCAAGATACCTAAAAGAATTGAAAATTGGAAATTTTTATCTGCTTCTACCGGTATTTCCCCACATGAGGTAGACTCAGTCTTGGTAGGGACAGCTGAGTAGTGCATACAAAAAATTTCAGTCTCGAGTATAGTCCTGTTCACTGTGACGATAACTGCTTGGAACGAAGTAACCCCCACGATAGTTTCGGTGACCAAAAAGTCAATCATGAGCTTTTTTTTTAGTTCTAGTTTGGAACTTGATACAACAGGCACATCGCCAAACTAGTCCCTCCTATTTTCATTTTCAGATGGAGCTAAAAGTAATTTCGTCTCTTCTATTTAGAGATGAGAAAGATATATACATCGAATTCGATAAGTTTTGCAACAGGTCGCAATTTACGAAAAGGAAATAGATGAGGTTGAGATAGATTCGGAAGCAACTACTCTGTCGCGGCAAACGGAATCTCATTAATTTGAGTTGGCAATTTCTATTTCAGTGACAGATAACGACCATGCGCCACGACTCCATCTCTATCAAATTGATGAGGAGCCGTATGAAACTCTAATTTCATGTACGGTTTTGGATTAGAGACGGGGGGTGCCGTCGACTACCCTTATCTGGTAGCTTGAGTACAGTTGATATAGTGAAGACACAATCCAAATATGGTTTTATGGGGTGGAATCTGTGGCGTCAGCCCATAGGGTTCATAGCTTTTTTTATTTCGTCATTAGCAGAATGTGAAAGACTGCCATTTGATCTGCCGGAAGCGGAAGAAGAACTAGTCGCAGGTTATCAAACCGAATATTCAGGAATAAAATTTGGTCTATTTTATGTTGGTTCTCACTCAAATTTGTCGGCTTCCTCGCCATTTGTAACAATTTCATATTTGGGTGGATGGGATTCCTCAATTCCTTTCTTTGAAAATCTTGGACGAGATTCTTTATTTTCAGATTCTAGCGGTGAGTCGTTTGATGTGTTGGGACCGGGGCTGGGTATCATCATTACATTACCGAAATCTTATTTATTTATATTTATCTCTATTTTAACAAGATGGACTTTGCCTAGGGTAAGAATAGATCAATTACTAGATCTTGGATGGAAATTTCTTTTGCCTATTGCTTCAGGAAATTTGTTGCTGACAGCCTCGTTTCAACTTTTGCTAATAAGCTAGTCTTCTCTACTTCAGTTTCAGTTTAAGTCAAATCTTTTTAATTTATTAACAAGGGAGGGAGACAAATATGTTGTTTGTTTCCTTCCCTCGTACATATAAGATTATATGTACTTAAAAATAAGTAGCAGGTTGGGTTCATTTATTCTATGTTTTCTACACTAATTGAATTTCGGAGTTATGGGCAACAAGCCGTAGAAGCTGCAAGATACATAGGTCAAGGCTTCGCGGTTACTTTAGATCACTCAAATCGTTCACCCATAACTGTCCAATATCCGTATGAGAAAATTTTATCATCCGAACGATTTCGTGGACGTATCCATTTCGAATTTGACAAATGTATTGCCCGCGAAGTATGTGTCCGAGTATGTCCGATCAATCTGCCGGTCGTAGATTGGATCTTGATGAGGGACATCAAGAAAAAACGATTGAAAAGCTACAGCATCGATTTCGGAGTTTGCATCTTTCGCGGAAACTGCGTCGAATACTGTCCAACAAATTGCTTGTCAATGACTGAAGAGTATGAACTTTCCAGTTATGATCGTCATGAACTAAACCAAGATCAAACGGCTTTGGGGCGTTTACCTCTTTCTACATCTCAAGATGTTTCAATTCAAGTGCTTTCGACTTCGTCAAATTTCTTATCCAGAAGCCAAAAGCTTTTGGGGTGAAAAACTTGATATCTAATTAGTCACCTGTAATTTAATTGGATAGTTTGAAAGGTGATTTTACTTATTTGGTTATTTGTAACTGAAAGAAAAAGAAGAAGAGGGAGCACGAAATATAGGTAGAAATCTCATGAAATATTTAAGTACTTGTGTCCAACGAATCTATCTAAATTAATTCATGAATTTATTTTGTCATTAATAGAATCGGGTATTCCACTGGGAAGTTTAGGCACAACATCATTTGCTAACGTGGTTCATTCTGCTTTCTCTTCGGGACTGGTTTTCACCCGTATATCTCTATCATACTTCGTATCGAATGCTGATTCCGTAGCTGCCGCACAACTGCTTGTCTATGTAGGAGCTATAAATGTATTAATTGTGTTTGCTGTAATGGTTACTGAGAAACCGATGCGATCCGGTTCTACTACTCGGGGCGTGGGGTACTTCACCGCTTCAGGAGCTTGCGGGGTGCTCTTTTTGGCGTTGGTTAATACAATTTATAATACGAAATGGTTTGATATCAGTTTTGTTAATCAATCGGAGACTCTTTCGGCAGGTAAACCCACGATTGATACCCACCAACTCGGGTATAAATTACTGAGTGAGTTTTTAGTTCCGTTTGAGCTTCTCTCAATACTTCTTTTAGTTGCTTTGGTGGGAGCAGTTAACCCAGCGCGTGACGAGGACACAATTACAACTGATAAGAAATCATCTTTTTCATCATCTCGCAACAATTCTTCATTTTTTTGATTAAACCTAATTTTCTCAAAAATAAAAAGATAAAAAATTTGCTAAAACCAAAATCTTTGGGGAGAACTTCAATAAATCATGTTTGAACACGGACTAATTTTAGCTGCCTATCTTTTGTGCGTCGGATTTATCGGCCTAGTTACGAGTAGAAATATGGTTAGGGCACTTATGAGTCTCGAGTCAATTTTTAATGCAGTTAATTCAAATTTTATTACATTTTCAAATTTATTGAAAAATAGGCAGGCGGGGGGGGAGCTATTTGCCATATTCGTGATAGCCGTTGCGGCTGCCGAGGCTGCCACTGGGTTAGCTACTGCTCTTTCTCTTCGGCGAAATAGAAGATCTACTCGTATCGATCAATTTAATTTGTTAAAATGGTGATTGATAAATAGATGAAGTGATTTTATCAATCTAATCAATTTTTTGTTCAAATATATTATCTCTATCTATTAAATTGTTTGGATACCTCCCCCCATATTATGTGTCATAAGTAGCCGACTTATTCTTCAAAAAAAAAGGGGGGGGGGGGGCAGGTTTTCAAAAAACAAACGGGATTCGATCAGATAAATTTAAAAAGAAAGAGAAATGCTTTACTCGATGAGAAGAAGTAGGTATCTGCGTAAAGGACGAAGAGAAGAGAGTATCATTTCAACTTTTTTACTAAAAAATTGGTATACGAATTTGATAGGAGTAAGTAAACTCGATGGCACATTCAGTGAAAATCTATGACACATGTATCGGTTGTACCCAGTGTGTGAGGGCGTGTCCCACGGATGTGTTAGAGACGATACCCTGGGATGGGTGCAAGGCGAATCAGATAGCCTCTGCTCCTAGAACAGAAGATTGTGTAGGTTGCAAAAGATGTGAATCTGCTTGTCCAACAGATTTTCTAAGTGTACGCGTCTATCTAGGGGCTGAAACCACCCGCAGTATGGGTTTAGCCTACTAGCAACAGAACAAAAAAATTTAATTACTAAATTATTTTGACTTGTACTCGAAACTTCAGGATTATGAAGTCCGAGTACGAGTCGTTGCAATTGGCCCACACGGTTCCCCTCGTATCAAAAATTATTTCTTATTCATGATGAGTAATGTACCTCGGCTAACAATGATCGTTCTCTTTCCAATTTCTGCTAGTTTCTTGCTTCCAATTCTGCCTCGTGATGGAAACAGAATTATTCGATGGTATACCCTGGGAATCTGCATATTGGAATTCCTGCTGATTACTTATATTTTTCATTGCCACTTCCAATTTGATTTCCAATCCATCCAGTTAGTAGAGACGTTTAACTGGATAAACTCCATAAATTTCCACTGGATATTAGGTATCGACGGACTTTCCATGAGTCTTGTTTCACTTACGGGTTTTGTAACCACTTTGGCAACCTTAGCGGCTTGGCCGATCACTCGTAATACACGGCTATTCCATTTTTCGATGTTAGTTATGTATAGCGGTCAAATTGGATTGTTTGCTTCCCGCGACATCTTACTTTTCTTTTTTATGTGGGAGCTGGAACTGATTCCAGTCTATTTACTTCTATGCTTATGGGGCGGGAAAAGGCGTCCATATTCGGCCACGAAATTTGTCTCATACACGGCTGGTGGCTCCATTTTTCTTTTGGTAGCAGCCTTAACCACGAGTTTTTATGGAAGCGAAGTACCCTCTTTCGACATTCAAGTTTTAATGAGTAAGTCATACCCCATCTCGTTGGAAGTTGCTCTTTATTTAGGTTTTTCAATTGCCTATGCGGTTAAATTGCCAATACTCCCTTTTCATACTTGGTTGCCAGACACTCATGGAGAGGCACATTACAGCACATGCATGTTACTAGCTGGGATATTATCAAAAATGGGAGGATACGGACTGATTCGAATCAATTTGGAATTACTGATCCATGCGCATCTTTTTTTTCGATCATGGCTGATATTGCTCGGAGCAATTCAGATTGTATATGCTTCTCTAGCTTCTATGAGTCAGCGTAATCTCAAGAGAAGGATAGCCTACTCGTCAATTTCCCATATGGGTTTCGTAGCAATCGGAATTGGTTCCGTGACAGACGCGGGTATTAATGGAGCCATATTGCAACTGATTTCCCACGGCTTAATTGGTGCGGCGCTATTTTTCCTCGCGGGCACTTGCTACGATAGGACGCGTACCTCCTTTCTTGATGAGTTGGGGGGAATAGCAACTTCGATGCCTAAACTATTTGTCATATTTAGTGCATTCTCGTTGGCATCTCTTGCATTACCAGGAATGAGCGGTTTCGTATCGGAATTATTGGTATTTCTGGGAGTTATCACCAGCAAGCAATACTCCTTTTCATTTAAGGCAGGAATTACAGTGTTGGAGGCAACTGGTACAGTATTGGCTTCCATCTACTTGTTATCCATGTTACGCCGAATGTTTTATGGTTACAGGTTGTCCAATGAATCAAATCCTTATTTAATTGATTTTGGTCCAAGGGAGGTATTCACCTCGACTTGTCTCCTTCTACCAATACTAGGTATCGGTTCATATCCAAATTTAATTTTACCTTTACGGAATAGTGAAGTGCTCTCAATATTGTTTTCATATTCAGCTATGAGGTGAAGGTGTAGGAAAAATCTGACTTAACTAAATTACATCCTCTTAAAGAAGTTGATACAAAAAAATGATTTTATTTTCGATTCTTACTCAGTAGAACAGCTTGTCAATTCTAGCTGTATCAGTGATACTTAATTTATGTACACTTGTCATTTCCCAACTGCTTATGTTTGCAACCGCTAGCATAAGTTGAAGTAAACCGGGATGGAGAAACAAAAACAGACAAACAAGTAGAGGCAGTTCTGCTCATCTATTAACTGTTTGTTTTTGTTCCCCTCTCTTGTAACTATTTTTCTCCACTAATTTTTATCTCGTCTACTCAGTGAAATCGAAAACCTAGTAAACCCATTTTTTTTTAATATTAGCCATCCGTAGTTTAGTTTATATTAGCCATCCGTAGTTATGTAATCCGACTCCCAACAAGTTGACTCCCGAGAAGCGAATCCAAACTAAAGAAAAACCTGTGGATGCTGCCGCAGCTGGCCCCTCCCCCATCCACCTGTTAGTTATTTTAGTGTGAAGGTAAATAGCGTGTATCGGCCGAGTTACTAGCGCCCAGGTTTCTTTAGGGTCCCAGTTCCGATAAGATCCCCGAGCTTCATTAGCCCGCACTGCTCCAGAAAGTATACCAATGGTTAGTAGAGAGAATCCCAAACTTATGATTTGGTACGTCCATCTATCTAATCGATTAATTAATTGACATTTTTTTGAATTTAGGAGTGATGGATAAAGGAAACTCCGTACATCAGTTCCGCTGAGAGTGCTCAATTTCAATGAAGTGCTGCAATAATTGTGTCTTGAGTCGAAGACGCGGTAATTTTTTGTTTCACTGCGAGAGATACTCGGTAGAGGTATTGCCGACAAAGATCCACACAGCAGGGTTGCATAACTCGGTAGCGTCGTAGTTACATGCATCATCGACCGGTGAGACTGCGAGGCAGGTACTAATCGCGTGGATTGCTGCATCCCTTCGGGTAGACCTAAGGTAGCAGAGGCGTGAGTCGACATGGCACTCGGCGCTGTAATTGCACCCGACAACCCATTCTGATTCCTGACTTCTAACATTACGTATGATAAAGAGAAGCTCCATGAAAGAAACATCGACGACTCGTACAGATTGCTCAGTGGTAGGTGCTTAGTTTGTAACCATCGAATTACTGAAAACTCCGTCGTACAGAAGAAAGCAATTGCCATACTACTCTTGCTAAGTCTCCCTAGACTATCAAATTCATAAAATAAAGTGACCGAATTTATCGAAGTGGCAGAGGGAAGCATCAAAAACGAGATGTGGATAAAAGCGCGTTCCATATAGGTATACGTCGTAATGGAGGAAGACCAGTAAATCAATCCAACTTGATTTGATAATCTCTAAATCAATTGAAACCGAAGTAATATTTTTCTTTTTTTCTTTAAAGTGAAGAGGGATGAGATTACCGCTTCCACAACTTAAATAGAAATTATTACCTAATTTTCATTGATTTGAAAAGTCTCCTGAACCAGATAGAATATATATATATATATATATATATATATTACGAAAATATATATCTGCATATTGATAGGTAGTTTCTATTTACCAATTTGAGATGTAGAAGTAAAAATTGGAAAGTTTTAAAATGCCGCTACTCGGATTCGAACCGAGATGCTCTGGCACTGCTTCCTAAGAGCAGCGTGTCTACCTGTTTCACCATAGCGGCTTCTTCTTTTTAATATATATATATATATATATATATATGCAAAATCATTTTATACCAGTTTGGAATGGTACGTCAACGTTTACTCGCGCAAGATGTAGAAAATTTGAGGGTATACTATCGAAACATGTTGGAGGTGGCAAGATAGGAGGGGAGCTCCCTTGGAAGGGGTCGCTGCAACAGCTAAGGAATTTAGCAGATGATTCGCGAGGCAAGGTGGTATTAGCACTAGTATATGACGCCATAAAGATAGAAATCGATATATATTTGTATATATCTATATATATACAACGGAATATGGCGCAGTTTGGTAGCGCGCCATCTTGGGGTGATGGAGGTCACAGGTTCGAATCCTGCTATTCCGAATGAACATGGAGTAACCGGGTCTATGAAGAGTTACTAGGTTTAGTGCTTTTACAGACATAGATGTAGGCAAGCAATTGACGAATTAAAATCATTTGGAAGCGTTTCGTCATCTCAAGCCCCGTGGGAGAAACTCCGAAAGAAAAGAAGCAAAAGATCAATATTTTTAACTACTTATTTTCTTTCGGAGTCGTTTGTCTCGTTCCTGTCGACACCTCGAGAAGATATAGTCCCCTATCTTCTCCCGTTACCTCGATTTCCACCTGTCCCCATTTATCGACATCAAATAGCAACTATCCATTATTTAATCATTAACTCCTGCAGCGGCAAACCCGTTTTACGTCTCAACCTGTTTGGGCTCAACATTCGTTAGTCAAGTTTACTTACGTTATAATTTGGGTAAATACTTATCGACGAGTATCGAAACAGTTAGACAAAATACTTCGAATTCTTGGTGAAGTATTCCATACTACGAAATTAGATTTTCCGTCAACCTCAGTTGTACCAGTACTGGCTGGTGCCACATCACCCCTTCCCGTTCCGAAGTTCCTCATCCAGTCATTTAGTTTATATCTAAATACGTATTATATATACGTATTTTTTTGGTGGAAGAAAAAAGATACTCCTAATTTTTTTGCGAATTTCTTTTTTCCGTCATATAGTAAAAACTTTTCGAACGACCAGTTAAGACAGATTGGGCCAAAGAAAAAGCCTTTGACGCTACCTCTGCAGGTGCAGTTTTCCATGCGCGATTACGAATTTTTTTCCTCGATCTGGAGGTTCTTTTCTTAGGGACTGCCATATATCTATCACTTTTTTGCAAGTAACTTAAAATTATGTTGATACGTATCGATGGAATAGATATAATAAGAGAAAGACTAAATAGAAATGAGCGCGAACGAGGAGAAATAAGAAAACCATGAAGTTCTATGTCATTACGTCGATTTTATAAGTATCTACTTATTGATTCAATATAAAAGGCTAGCTAAGATTTGTTTAGGTCTTTGCCACCGAAATTAATGGAATCAACCGCGAATCGAGTCGCATTTTCTCTATATCCGAAAGTTCGTCATTTTTTCTTCTTAGAGTGAATCTGTTGTATCACTAGTTTTTTCTTGAAACAACCATGTAAGATTCTGCCTCTGACAGCTGCATCATCCAACCACGGATAGCCAAAATTGATGCCAGATCCATGACGAATAAGTAAAACCCGATTTATCGATATTTTCATATTGGACGTCAACGAGTGTCGAACCGGAGCGAAGTGCTGAGCATCGTGAAATCTTCCCTGTTCTACTCGGAGTTGCTTACCGCCGATGTCAATTATTGCATATTTATTCATCCTAATTTTCTCTTTCTATATCTCCATTTTTTTTTTAATACTAAAGAAAAAACAACGAGGGTGCGATTTGCAAACCTATTCAAAATTGAATCATCTGAAATAAGTATCTCGGGCATCTTTAAATATTGTCAAGTTTTTTATATATTTTTAAACGTAAAACTGAAAAAATCGTACAAATGAAATTTCTCGTTTAATTAAAAGTTAATTAAATAATTAGCATATATTCTATTTTATATTGTTCCCAGATTTTTATTTTTGACTCCTAATCAGAAGAAGTTGAAAACGATAACAAATTGAATTTGGATTTAATACGCCCGTGGAACTCTCAAATAAATATGCTTGTCTCATCCCCCTGTGTCCGTTGGTAGCTTCTCGTTTGACCGGATTCGTTTCGTTTTTTTTCCCGAAAGCAACAAGAAGCTTACGGCGCCCGTGCGCTGCAGTCAACATCTTCTCGTTAGCCATCGCTATGTTTGTTTCCTTCTCATTATTTTGGAAACAGGCTGCGACTCACTCCATCCAGCAGTATCTGTGGTCCCGGATTCCAGAAAATGATTTCCATTTGAAGATAGGTCTTCTGATTGATCCTCTTACTCTTGTTATGGCAATATTAGTTACTACCGTGGGTATTTCAGTGATGGTTCACAGCGATAGTTACATGTGTCACGACTAGGGATACGCACGTTTTTACGCTTATCTTAGTTTGTCCACCGCATCAATGTTGGGGTTAGTTTTTAGTCCCAACCTGATACAGATTTACGTATTTTGGGAATTAGTTGGGATGCGTTCTTACTTGTTAATAGGTTTTCGGTTTGCAAGATCGAGTGCCGCAAATGCTTGTCAAAAAGCTTTTGTCACCAATCGCATAGGAGATTTCGGGTTGCTGCTGGGTATATCAGGCATCTATCGGATAACTGGTAGCTTCGAGATTTCCGAATTGTGTGACTGATTTCTCGAATTAAATAACGACGGCATCATCAATCCGATCTTTGCTAATACGATTGCCCTTTTATTTTTTTTAGGTCCGGTTGCCAAGTCTGCCCAATTTCCACTTCACGTATGGCTACCAGATGCCATGGAAGGACCTACGCCCATATCGGCTCCCATTCACGCAGCTACTATGGTGGCCGCCGGAATTTTCTTACTAGTTCGAATTTTCAACTTTATTTCGATATTACCTGCAACCATGTATGCTATTTCCTGGGTAGGTGGAGTAACAACCTTGTCAGGTGCCACATTGGCTCTTGCTCAGAGAGACCTAAAAAGGTGTTTGGCCTATTCTACCATGTCTCAGTTAGGATATATGGTACCAGCTTCGGGTATCGGCGCTTCTCGATCCGCTTTGTTTCATCTCATTACACATGCTTATTCGAAAGCTTCGTCATTTTTGGGCTCCGGTTCAGTTATTCATTCCATGGAAAAAGTGGTCGGATACTCTCCTACTAGAAGTCAAAACATGTTTCTAATGGGTGGATTACGAAAACACATGCCAATTACTGGAATTACCTTCCTTCTGGGCACCCTTTCCTTATGTGGCATACCCCCGCTATCCTGCTTCTGGTCTAAGGATCAAATTATTACCGAAAGTTGGCTGTGCTCCCCTTATCTTGGGTTGACAGCTTCTACTACAGCAGGACTTACCGCGTTTTATACGTCTCGTATTTACCTTCTCACTTTTGAAGGAAATTTTCGTGCTAATCAGATAAATTACATCGGTTTCGATACTTTCTTCCCATCTGAAATTACTACCACTTCGTGGGGTGGGGCTCAATCGGAATCATTTACCAAACAAACCCATAATAATTTCATATCTGTAACAGATATGGGACGAAACGAAGTTACAGAAACGATAAATTCTTCGATCGCCCATCCCCCCGAGGACGAGGAGGACCCCATTTGCGAAGAAGCAATTCAAACTTTTTCTGGGCAAAATTTGCTACATCCCCAAGAATCAAATTTTTGCATGGTATTGCCTCTGATTATTTTGGCGATACCCACTGTATTCGCTGGATTGGTAGGAGTTTATCCAACTCAAGAAGGAGCTGGTATGGACCTCCCGTTTGACTGGCTAACTTCTCTTCCGTCTCTTTTTGAAATTAATAAACATTTTGAAAATTTGACGGAAATATTAATAAGCTCAACCCCTTCGCTGATTTTATCTCTTATTGGGTTCCTAATTTCCCGCAAAGCTTATGGACAAGTTGATAAACCTGTTAATACAAAAATTTATGATAAACTCAAAAATAGAAATTTATTAAATACTTTTTTATTTTCTACCAGAAGTTGGTCCACAAGTCGGGGTTATATTGATTATTACTACAACATCTACTTCACGCGGGGTATAATCCTAATTAGTAAGCTTGTTTTGTATTTCGATCAATGGGTAATCGATGGATTTATTAACGGAACTGGCACATCAAATCTCTTCAGTGGAGAGGGTATACGACGCGGAAAAAATGGTAGAATATCTCAATATCTATTTGGATTAATTATTGGAACTATTTTCCTGATGCAGCTAGTTGTTGATTTTCCAATTCCGCCCTTGCCGTAAGCTGCTACTTTCGTTTCGCGAAGCTCCAATTCGTGTTCATTTCTCCCGACTATTGTTCATCTTCCCCATCTCTATCTTTCTTATTTTTGCTACTTCTATTTCTCAAAGATATTACTTCTTTCTATGAGGTAGGAGAATCCTGCGGCTATTCTACTATGCTTCTTGGAGGGGGGGAAATAGGAAGTACTAATTGGTGACCGATCGATACAGATCGTGGGGGGCTTGTGGGGTTGATCTCGACCTCGATCGGTTGACCCCCCCCCCCCCCTCTCCCACGATTCGGGTACTCTCCCATTCAAATGGGATTGCCATCGCCGCCGCCTACTCCTATAATGAATGGGAGTTAGGGTGTACGCGAAGTCTACTTCACAAAATGTCGGGGAAAGCTTAACGTCTTACAGATTTAGAAGCGATTCGAAGAACAAAGGAACAGAGGTCTTTGAGTGCGTATGAGACTGAATCCCCTACCACTTTCCTCGGTAGCTCAGCGGTAGAGCGGTCGGCTGTTAACCGATTGGTCGTAGGTTCGAATCCTACCCGGGGAGATTCGTTCGAATCTGCGTCAATAATTCCTAGTAATTGGGTGGTTGTGTTTCCCACATATGCCAAATCAAATTGTGTTGGACCATGATCCACCAACCAGTGAATGATTCACTATCGTGCTTATTTCCAGCTTTAACAATTGAGGAAGAAAAAGATTTGTACGTTCTCACCCCTCGAATACCCCCGAGACGAGGACCCTGCCTATTATTAAGAACTATTAATGAGGTCACCTTTCTTTTGGGGGTCCCCTCTTCAATTCCGGTGTATTGAATGATTGAAATGGGCGAATCAGTAAGTCATCTGGGGAGGGGACTAAATCCACAATTTTAGAAAGGATCTATTCCAAGCGTGATGTTAAGAAGCTGTTTTGCAAAATCCCTATGGAATAAGCTATTGTCCTTTCTCAATCTTCTTTCTAAGCAGAGAGACTCATATAGAAAATGGCCTTCAGTTCCTTAACTATTTGATATGCTACGGGAAAATGATTTATATCAGTAAAAGGAAAATATAGATCTTCCTTTTACTGAATTTGGCTTATAATTACATCGCTAGAGATCTAGACAGAATGAAGGGTATCTAAGATTTGTTCTATGAACTTTCATGAACAAAATTGTTTCGTCGTTTGATCCAGTGACGCCCCACCAAACCAGAACGGATGGGATAGATATTAATAAATTTCAAGCAACATATTATAGATAAGAAAATCCTGAAATGGGCAATGGTTTCGCCTCATCCATTTGTTTCTATGAACCAGAAGCCTAAACCGAATAAATCGCTCCGGAAAATCTTCTGCTACCACGTAGGAATCAAATCGAGCGGGACTAAATGTCTGCGGATATTGCAGATGTATATCCATAGAGGAAATTTCTTTGACGTATTCGGAATCTCGCTCCTCTTCATCCAAAGGGAGATTATTCCACCGCTTAATAGATGAGTTAGGTTTCAATTTTGGATTATCTTCACTATTATCTCCACTATTATCTTCACTATTATCTTCACTATAGAGAAAGAAATTTTTAATTTTTTTATTTGACATTTTATTAAGGTGCTGCCTTCTCATACCGTAAATGGTGTAAAGCCTCCGCGCCAGTTTTTTCGTCGGCAACAAGCTGCGACGCGAGGAAGGAATGTTAGGATCTGGCTGGAACAGAAGCATGGGGTCCCAGATGAAGCGCCCCCCGAAGAGTCGAGTCGTTTCATCTAATCGATTACAGTGTGTTTCATATTCATTAGATGAGTCGCCGGATATTCCCAATTCGAGAAATTGCTCGCGTAACAACATATTATCCAACCGGTTTTCCAATCTTTTAACAAATTTATCTGTCACATTAGTCGCAGATTTTTCAAAACTAAATAGATATCCGCTTTTCTCACACCATTTACTTCTGTCACCCTTAATCTTATTGAATTCGAAATCTTGTTGGGGTATATAATTCCGATTTTGGTAAAGGAGAATTAAATTATACAAATGATTGGGTTCAGATGATACCCTCATCAATTCATAAGCCCCGCTTCGCAGGAAACGGAGACGCCAAGCCTTATGGGACCAAGTGATCTCGCGCGACACTTCCGTCGGACTTGAGTTTATTAGTTCGGGTGACTGTTGCAGTTCGAAGTCGGTTAGACTGCTAAATCCCCCCTTTCTCATAAATTTAGAAGAACGACTTGGAGAGGTTACACCTGAACAATACTTGGGTTTACCGATAGGAACGGAAAAGGAAAGACTACTACCGCGTCGACTTCCGTCTCTACAAATTTCCGAACGTGAGAAATTAGTCGAGAGGTTTTCTAGTACACCACAAGCTAGGTTCAAGTCATTCTCTACGAGTTTGTCAATAACAATGAAATTTTCTTTCTTTCTCATATCCATTTGGAGCGAATCGCGAGCTACTAATCCAGCTAGTATCCCTAGGATATGCGAAAATAGAGTGAATTCATTAAATGTTGACTCGGTTATTGAAGGTTCCACATACCAGTTAGACAAATAGTAAAATCGCATTTTCAACGCGTTACGACCAATATATGTATTCGTGAGATAGGTATCTATCAAACTATTCTTTGAGGTAGCTTCCGCTATCTCGTGAGAAAAGATGTCCCATTCAGAACCGGATTCTATCCCATTGCCCGTATCACTAGCAGTCGAATGTTGTCTATGCAAAGCTAATTCAATTGCGTCGCTACATATAATCTTACTTCTTCTGGAAGTACCTATTAATAACGCCTCATTAGCAAGAAGGAATAAATCTCGTCTACTATAACCCGTAGTTCCAGACCCAGTACCTTCAATAAGAGGAAGGGGCGGATTAGCCCCCATTTCGCAACCTTTGATACGTAATAGAATTGGTAAATCTTTTTGACGTTGATACCCGTTGGATTTTCGAAAGTTTATCAATTAGTTTAACCGGTTCGGAGCTATTGGAGCTGGATCTATCCTCGCAGGTACGTGAGTCGTAGCGATAACAACATTCTTGCGCATGTTAGAATTGCCGCGCCTGTCACCAATACTTTTCAATATTTGGCAAAGTAAGAACTTGGGATCAGCTTCTAGCTTATGATACGAACGATGAATATTCAATTCATGAATATCTTGAATCCATAGTGTACAGGGAGACATCTCTTTCGCCATTTCAAAAACGAAATTTAATCGGTGTACGCTTTCTTTCGAAATGAAATTTCCACGTACATTATTGAAAAAGGATCGGTTGTATATCAGCTTTTTCATTGGTAGTTTCACCACTGGAAAGTAGGAATCGAATGCTACATCTCTAATAATGGAAGATCGGCCAGTTTCTATGGGTCCTACTAGCAAAATTCCTTTAGATGGTAATAATCCCGATTGGAGTGAGATAGGTATGTCATGACATGGCATATTTAGTAGACTGCCTCTTCGTCTCGTTGTTACTGAAAATAGAATATTTCTCTCGAGGGCGGAAAAAGACCACTTCTCCGCAGGATCCAACTTACGGATCTTGTGACTCAATAGATCATTTTGCCAGAATTGACGTAAGTATGCCAAAACATTAGATCTTTCTTGTGGATAAGGTTCATGAGAAATCTCGTTGCTCAATAAATCATAATTAGAGTTCAATTTCGACACATACCTATAAAGAATTTTATTCGTCACTAAATGTTGAGTCAGTAGTTCTTTCTTACTATCTAAGATATCGGGGCTTTCTTTATGAAATATCCATGAATCGATTTCATCTTTCACAAAGAAGAAAAAGATTATATTATTTATATAATTCAAGAATCTATTCAAAGAATAGATTAGTAGATCTCTCGTTGACATTTAGCTTGTCGAAGGGGAATGCATTACCTCTTTCAAATAGGATCCACGCGTTGGGTCTGTCAAATATTCAATAGTATTGAAACGTTTCCATAAATGAAAGGAATTGGAACCCGAAACGGCAGACAAAGGGTGTTTGCATAATGCAAGAACAATTAATACTGAAAGGATGAAGTAATAGAAGATAGACCTAGTGGAAAATTGAGATACTGACCATCCTCCCGAATGTAAAATCTCCGCTTCATCAGGAATTTCTTCGAAAATAAGAAGACCTATCTCGGATACTATAGTATTGATAGAATCGTTGTCGAATCTCAATCCTAGGCTTTGCAGTCTTTGGGATAAATAGGCTTTCGCGCCATCTATTACATCTTCAGCCACTCTTTTATAAATTCTAGGAAAATTATGATTTGAGTCATAACTTATTTTAAGTCCTATTTCTGGATATGTTTCTCTAATCAGGTCGTAGAAGTATTTCCACCAGGTGGGGGTAAAAAACCAAGGTATGTAATCTCTAAATAAGCTCCATTTTTCACCGATATTGTCTTTCCAAAAGATCCAAGAGATCTTATATCTGTTCAAATCTTTTAATAATTCATTGAAATTGATAAAGTTGGATGGACGAATAGCCTCCCTCCGTATAGATTGATCCGCAAAGTCCGTATCTTCGTACGCAACCTCCTTTCCAATCGATTCTGCTACAGATCTCGATGTTACATCGTTGCATAATGGGAGTCTTAGCGACCAATAAGATGTTTCCAATTCTTCTGGTTCCCCGAAATACTTAATAGACAAATTCTTCTGATAGACTCGATCCAATACCAGATTCTCGAGACGAGGTTGGGGTTGCCGATCCGACGACGAATCGGAGTTTATCGACGTTTTCTCCAAAGAAACTCCGTCGCTACTGCACGAATATAGAAGTGACTCTATCGTTTCACGAGGAGATAAGTTCAAACTCGCCAGTAACCTCTTCAGATCCGAAATAGAATTGGAAAGTCCATCTGAATGAGTTACTAATGCTGTGGATTCATGCAGATTAGATAAAATAAATTGAATTGGTGTGAGTACGTGACCAGCAACCTCCCCCGCTGTTTGTTTTGATAAGTTGGATGACAACGAATCCGACAGTTGGGGATGAATAAATGAGATGGTATCAGATGAGATGGTTTCATCTTCGGAGCCCACATAGAAGTTTTCTAAGACGTTGAGATAACTACTGTTGCATCTCCCAGTAAAAAAATTCCTTTTGATTCTCGGAATAAAGTTGCTTCCAGCACAGTTCCGTATAGGTGAGTCGTCTAGAAAGTTTAGTTTATTAACCTGATCGGAGATGTATCTCGAAATATTCTCACCAATATCTCTAGTTGAACCTCCCCCACGGTTTAAATCATGCAGAAACAGATTCCAAAATTGCCTCCCCGTAATGGAAAAATCATCGCCTGAAAATCCTGCTCGGATAGATTCGATGCGGGGCAACCCAATAGAAGTAGGATTCGCTGCAGGTTCCAGCTCGGTCGAAGAGCCTACCGATTTCTTACTCATTAACAGTTTGGATTCAATGAATAAACTCTTTTTTCTCTCAAGAATTGTTTTGAGGAAAAGTATCTGTTCATCAATGTAACCATCGAATAAACTTGATAAAAGATCAAGCTTCGTGAGATCTATCTTGTTTAATTTCTCGAGATCTATATCGTTCAATTTTTCGATGCAATAATCAATGGTATATATCAAAACTTTCTGGCGAGTAACCTCAGCAACAATCATTTTATAAAGAAATAAAACATTGAGAAATCGATGAAAATATTTTTCGTTCTGTTGGTTGCTACCACCGAGACTGACACCAATATTACTGAGTAATTCGCTTCTTATTATTGATACACGGCAAATTGATTCCTCCAAGTCATACTTTAAGACTTCCCCGACGGGGAAAGAAGACGAATCCTCGGTCGTATCGAGCCATCTATGCACATTTGACTGAACATTTCTATACTCATCAATTTGAAAAGTAATATATTCGTTCAATAGGCGCCCTACGTTATCTTTCCATTTCGATACTATTTATTCAGTTGCAATTCTTGTTACACCGGTGTACCCCCCGATCCCCGTCCAGCCATCCAACCGATATTTTATTTGGAAGAAATATTCAGTAGATAATGCGCAGAAATAGTCATAGAAAAGAAATATGTATGTTGAGTAGAGAGGTATGATTCTATTTCGTCCATACAATCTAACTAAAAAATATATTGAATGTATGTTACTCTCTTCTTTCAATTAGTTTGAAAAAGTAGTATTTTCACTTCGATTACTTATTTCTCTAAGTATACCTAAAAAAGATATTTGAAAATAGTTTGGAAGAATCTCACTGAGGTGTCTGCTACTCGCTAGCCCAAGTTTTTTGCCAGATATTTGAGTAAGCGGCATGTCGCCCTTCATTTTCAATGGAAATCCTTTCCCAGATTTGACGCTATTACTGACGTCAGTAACTACTGCCCCATCAGAAATCAGATTCGATTTCTCGATTATCAAGAGAATTTTGGTGAGTTGATTTATTAATCCATCTCTCATTTGTGAATAAGTGTGTAGAATGGGGAATTCTTCCCCATTTTTGTCACAATCTAATCCGGATATACAGCCACGAAACGACGTCGTTTTCTTACAAGACGTAAATGAAGACAAGTTGGAAAAGGCTTCTCGCTCGAAATCAAATCCCGATCTATCTCCCTGGTGATCTGCTGAATCTCCGGATTCAAGTAACGCATCGTCATAGGAGTTTAATACTACGGGACTTAATGAGTCGTTTCTCAATTGTGTTGCTTGTAACCGACCCGGATCTCGCTTGTTACGATTTTCCCAAAAGAATAATGAATCAAAATCACTTTGGTTGTTTTTAGAAACTACCAGATAGTTGTAGAATTTGAAAAACCTACGTGAATTTTGTAAACACCTACCCCTACAAAATACTTGAATCCTTTCAGGATCATCCTTGGATATATCTCTGCCAAAGAGTGAACCCCTCACTACGCATGCCTTCCATCTACCGGAAACCAGAGGAATCATCGCATCATAGCGAACTTGCTTCTCTTCTTTCGTCGAACCTGCAGAAATATCTTCGTTCAAACCTAAGTAATGGGAAACAGATATTCTCCCCTTTCCACTCCTTCCAACAGATAAAGATCTTTCGAATCGGAGAAAGCAGTCGCAGGAAAAATCACCAAGGTTTTCCGCTTGTTTCTCTCTTACTCCGTCACCCCCATTAACGACTCCCGTTAGTACAAAACTTCCTTCGATCGACCTTTTGTCACTCAAGCAATGCATAGAAATTAGTATTGTTAGCAACATCAGCATCTCCAGGGTGATGCCACTATCTCTTTTTAGTGAATCACGCAGATTGCGTAGAAATAGTGAACTTAGAAATCACAAGTCAGATAATCTGATAAAAGGTTCACAATTGGAAGATGGACTAATTAAAAATTCTTTGAGATGTTGGTTTTTCAATGATTCGAAGAAGTGATCTAATAGACTGACTTCTACTAACTCCGAAATTTTAGATGAAAAATCTGGACTTCCTACGCTTTCTCTTGCCACCTTTTTTACCTTATCTTCTTTTTTCATATTAATTTTATGCGGTAGATACTATCTATTTCCCACATTTATTATACCAATAATATTGAAAATTTCAAGATAGGATGAAATACATATTTCAAACGAGTCTAGTGATTTCTGTGAATAGTCGTATCCAAAATTGGAATTAGATCGGGAATTCTAAATTGTTATTGTCGGGGAGACCCACACAAATCCCATCCACCTTAACAGTTCTTCCCTGTTCCAAGCAGAGCGATGGGATCGAGTTACCCAATTGGATGGGCGAACGACGGGGATTGAACCCGCGCGTGATGGATCCACAGTCCATTGCCTTGATCCACTTGGCTACGTCCGCCCCCTCTGTTGATTCAGTTGGCTCCCCACCGGACGTGAACAAGATCTATCCGTTAGGCAGTCTAGATAGGTCCTTCGGTTGATACACATATTAGCTGCATTTATATAGCAAGACAATAGAAAATATTTGAAATGAGGAATACACTCCTTCTTTTATCCAAAAGATTGGGGTGGGAGATTACAAGCATTCTGCAAATCGGAGTAGGAAACTTCGTAATCTATTAAATCGCAGAAGGATATTCCAAATAGTTTTCAGAATTTAAGGTTGGAAACTGATAATCGTGAAATTGTGAGAAGCTGCTACCATTCTTTTCATTCGTTCCACCGCACGAACTTTCATCTCATTGGACACCAAATCTCCCCTAAAGTTGAGAGATTTGGTATCCAGTTGTGCTGCATAACCAGACGGATGTTATCCGTTTATAGAAGGAGCTTCAGCAGAAGCCAAGTCTAGGGGGAAGTTATGAGCGTTACGTTCATGCATGACTTCCATACCTAGGTTAGCACGGTTTATGATATCAGCCCAGGTGTTTATGACACGACCTTGGCTGTCAACCACGGATTGGTTGAAGTTGAAACCATTCAAGTTGAATGCCATGGTGCTAATGCCTAAAGCGGTGAACCAAATACCTACTACGGGCCAAGCAGCTAAGAAGAAGTGCAGAGAACGAGAATTGTTGAAGCTAGCATATTGGAAGATCAAACGACCGAAATAGCCGTGAGCAGCTACGATGTTGTAGGTTTCTTCTTCTTGACCGAACTTGTAACCTGCATTAGCAGACTCATTCTCAGTTGTTTCTCTGATCAAACTAGAAGTTACCAAAGAACCATGCATAGCACTGAATAGAGAGCCGCCGAATACGCCAGCTACACCCAACATGTGGAAGGGATGCATAAGGATATTGTGCTCAGCCTGGAAGACGATCATGAAGTTGAAAGTACCAGAAATGCCTAGAGGCATACCGTCAGAGAAACTTCCTTGACCAATTGGGTAGATCAGGAAGACGGCGGCAGCAGCTGCGACAGGAGCCGAGTACGCAACAGCGATCCAAGGACGCATACCTAGACGGAAGCTTAGTTCCCATTCGCGACCCATGTAGCAAGCTACACCAAGTAGGAAGTGAAGAACGATAAGTTCATAAGGACCACCATTGTAAAGCCATTCATCGACGGAAGCTGCTTCCCAGATTGGGTAGAAATGTAACCCAATAGCTGCAGAAGTAGGGATGATAGCGCCAGAGATAATGTTGTTACCGTATAACAAAGAACCAGAAACGGGTTCGCGAATACCATCAATATCTACAGGAGGAGCTGCGACGAAAGCAATGATGAATACAGAGGTTGCGGTTAGCAAGGTGGGAATCATTAAGACACCGAACCATCCGATGTAAAGACGGTTTTCGGTGCTGGTAATCCAGTCGCAGAAGCGACCCCATAGGCTTGCGCTTTCGCGTCGTTCTAAAGTTGCGGTCATGGTAATTTTCGGTTTTCAAGAAATAATTAGTGATTCCCCAGGCTAGTAAGCTTGTTAATTTATAATATATCACAAAAACTAATCTGTGTCAACCGAAATTAATTGAGTCCCCAGAATTCCCGGATATTGGGGCTTCTTCCCAATATCTCAAACAATTTTTACTCCATGTGATGCGCGTCCCAATCAATTTCAGTCTCTGAAAAACTGGTCATGCGTCAAGCCTTTCTGCGAGGCACTCCGCAACTCTGCATTGGCCCCCCTCCCCCCGCTACCCTATTAGGATTAGGAGGAGTCTAATAATTAACAACCTAAGAGAGAAGTAGTTGCCAATCCCCACTTGTGGCTTAGATTGGACACCCGTTATTCGTCGTTCACCCCTCACTCAACCACTTCTTCGTAGTGCTTCTTGATTCCCAGATAGTTTGTGCCCCGGTTCCAATCCACGACGAAAATATTGTGGATTGGAACGAATCCGAAACTAACGGAAATGGGCAAAAGCTTTGTTGGCTTCCGCAACTTTATGAGTCTCCTCTTTCCTCCGTATGGCACTACCGGAATTTCTGGCGGCATCCATTGATTCATCACTCGATCTTAAAGCCATACTTCGACCTGAGCGTTTTCGACACGCGATTAATGACCACCGGATAGCCGAAGCTTTTCCCTCTGCCGGTACTACTTCAACGGGAACTCGATAAGTTGATCCACCTACACGTTTGGTTTCTGTCACTACGTCGGGAGTTACCCCGCGCACCGCCTGTCGCAGAACAGACAGTGGGTTCCTATTTGTCTTTTACCTAATCCGCTTCATAGCCTGATAGAAAATCTGATAAGCCGGTGATTTCTTGCCATTTTTCAGGATACGATCAACTAGCATATTGACTAATCGATTACGATAAATTGGATCTGATTCGATAGTTTTCTTTCTGTTCACTACACTGCTCCGATGTAACACGAGTTTACAAATATAAATATGTCAGATTTCAATCAATTCTTTTATTTCAATGGTATCTTAGGCTACTATTTCGGCTTCTTCACTCCATATTGTAGGGTGGATCCACCAATTAGTCGAGGATCTCCCTCCAAACCGCACGTGCGACTTTCATCGAATACAGCTTTCCACATGATTGACTAGAAACTATTCAAATGATTTTGAACCATTTATTTTTTGAGATGCAAATCATATTTACTCATTGCATATTGGGTATCCGTTTTCCCTTATTCCACGGATAAAAAAATCGAAATTTAGATATAGAAGAAGAAAATCTTGCAATTCAGTTATCTTACTAGGAATGTCCGTAGGTTTATCAATCCAATCAGTAGATGTGCATAAAGCCTTCACTGAATCTACGTAGTCGTAATCTAAACCTGTTCCAAGAGGAAAAGACGTCCCAAGATTTTCCAGGTGGGAGTCCAGGTAAAACTCAACTTAGTGGAGTAGAACACCTTAGACACCAAGTTGTTTCACACAAATAGATAGATAATAATTAATCTCTATCAATCTCTGTAGTAGCAGGCTTCAGTCCCCTTGCAATACTGGGTCAGCTACACATTTAACATATCAGAACAACTGATACGGAATCGTCGCAATGATACAAGTTGTGACAATGTTCTGCAACGCACTAGAACGCCCTTTTTTACGATCCTTCACCCCTACAGCATCTAAGGTTCCCCTAACGATGTGATACCTAACACCGGGTAGGTCTTTGACCCTTCCGCCTCTCACGGGGACCACCGAATGTTCCTGCAAATTATGGCCAATACCTGGTATGTAAGCCGTTACCTCAAACTTGGAGGTTAATCGAACTCTCGCGACTTTACGTAGGGCAGAGTTGGGTTTTTTTGGTGTAGTCGTGGAATAGTCGACAGCTCCAATGTCACTATACGGAACCGTACGTGAGATTCCCACCTCATACGGCTCCTCGTCATT